ATTTAATTTTCGAGTTCGAAGAGTTTTAAAAAAAATAACAAAGAAAGAAGCAAAAGCTTTTTTTTTTTACAAAAAAAAAATAAAAGAACTTTTAAAAGGAAAGAAAATTCCATTATTTATACCGAGAGAAATATATGAATCAAGTGAAACTCAAACGGAAAAGGATTCTATAATCAGCAATAAAATAATTAATGAATCATTTAGTCAAAATAGATCTACAGGTTGGACAAATTATTCACAGGCAGAAGAAGAAATAAAACATAGAATTGATAGAAGAAACACAATTAAAAATAAAAAAAAAAATAAAAAGAATAATGGAGAATCACTCCCAAAAATTTGGAAAATATTAAAAAGAAAAAATATTGAATTAATAGTTAAATTTTTCATTGAAAAAATATACATAGATATATTTATATGTATCATTAATATGCGCAGAATAGCTCTACAACTTTTTATGGAATCAACCAAAAAAATTATTGAGAAATACATTCACAACAATGAAACAAATCAAGAAGGGATTAATAAAATAAAACAAAATCAAATTGACTTGATTTCGCCTATGACTATAAAGACTTTTGATAATCTTAGAAATAGTAAGCGGAAGTCACATATTTTTTTTGATTTATCTTACTTGTCACAAAAATATGTATTTTTTAAATTATCACAAACCCAAGTTATTAACTTCACTAAGTTAAGATCTATTCTTCAATATAATGGAACGTCTTTTTTTATTAAGAATGAAATCAAGGATTTTTTTGGAAGACAAGGAATATTTGATTCCGAAATAAGACATAAGAAACTTCAAAATTATGGAATGAATCCATGGAAAAACTGGTTAAGAGGTCATTATCAATACGATTTATCTCAGATTACATGGTCTAGATTAGTTCCACAAAAATGGCGAAATGGAATAAATAAATGCCATACGTCTCAAAATAAGGATTTAAGGAAATGGTATTTCTATGAAAAAGACCAATTATTTGATTACAAAAAAAAACAAAATTCGAAAGTATATTTATTACCAAATAAAGAGGATAATTTAAAAAAAAACTATAGATATGATCTTTTATCATATAAATATATTCATTCTGAAACTAAGAAGAATGAATATATTTATAGATCATCATTAGAAACAAATAAGAAGCAAGAAAATTCCAGCAGAAATAAAGAATTTAACATACTCAAGAATATTCCTATCAAGAATTATCTAGGAAAAAGTGATATTATATATATGGAAAAAAATACAGATAGAAAATATTTGAGTTGGAAATTTAATACAAATATTCAAGTTAAACCTAATAAGGACAAAATAAGGGATAAAATTCATATTTTTTATCTTCCAATTGATTCAAATTCCGAAATCAATTACAAAAAGGTCTTTTTTGATTGGATGGGAATGAATGAAAAATTCTTAATCTTAAATCGCCTCATATTGAATCCGAAAAAATTTTTATTTCCAGAGTTTGTGATACTTTATCATAAATATAAAGAGAAACCTTGGTTTATCCCAAGCAACTTACTTCTTTTTAATTTGAAGATAAATCCAAATTTTAGTGAAAATCAAAATATCAAGAGAAAGCAAGAGGAGAATGAGGATTTTTTAAATTTTAGCCCATCAAATTCAAAACAATATTTTGAATTAAAGAATCAAAACAATATTGAAGAATATTTTTTAGAATCGGTCGAAAAACTAAAAATATTCCTTAAAAGAGATTTTCCTTTGCAATTAAGATGGACTGGACGTTTGAATCAATTGAATCAAAAAATGATGAATAATATCCAGATATATGGTCTCCTGGTTAGCCTCATAAATGTAAGAAAAATTACTATATCCTATATTCAAAGGAAAGAAATGAATCTGGATATAATGAGGAGGCGTTTAAATCTTACACAATTAACGAAAAAGGGAATATTAATTATGGAACCTGCCCGTCTATCTGTAAAAAATGACGGACAGTTTTTTATGTATCAAATCATAGGTATTTCATTGGTTCATAAAAGTAAGCACCAGAGTAATCAAAGATACCGAAACCCCCAAAACGTTGCTAAGAATAATTTTGATGAATCCATTTCAAGACATAAAAGAAAAACTTTAAATAGAAACAAAAATAATTATGATTTGCTTGTTCCTGAAAAAATTTTATCGTCTAGACGTCGTAGAGAATTGAGAATTCTAATTTCTTTCAATTTGAATTTAAAGAATCAGAATGCTGTGCATAAAAATCAATTATTTTGCAAGGAGAACAAGATAAAAAACTGGAGTCAATTTTTGGATGAAAGTAAAAAAATTGACATAAAAAAAAATGAATTAATTCAATTAAAGTTCTTTTTTTGGCCTAATTATCGATTAGAAGATTTAGCTTGTATGAATCGCTATTGGTTTGATACCAATAATGGGAGCCGTTTGAGTATGTTAAGGATATATATGTATCCCTGATTTAAAATTTTGAGTTTCCTATATATTCTGTTGTTCTATTCTATCAATCATATTTTTTTTTTTTTCATTTTTCTATTGATTAATGTTAATTGATAAAATAAGGAATATATAAAGAAATTATGATTATTGTGTATACTACATTAAAATTTCTGACATTATTATTACTGATCAATAAAATAAATATCTGTAAAAAGGGGAGTGTGAAATTCTTTTATGGTAAAAAATTCATTTATTTCAATTATTTTGCAAGAACAAGAAGAAAACAAAGAAAACAGAGGATCTGTTGAATTTCAAGTAGTAAGTTTCACCAATAAGATACGGAGACTTACTTCACATTTGGAATTTCACAAAAAAGACTATTTATCTCAGAGAGGTCTGCGGAAAATTCTGGGAAAACGTCAACGCTTGCTGGCTTATTTGTCAAAAAAAAATAGATCGCGTTATAAAGAATTAATAGGGCAGTTGGGTATTCGAGAGAGAAAAACTCCTTAATTTGAAGAGTTAGTTTTAATTATTCGCTTAAAGTTTGATGAACTTCTTTTCGCTTTCAGCAATTCATGGAAGAATGAATCAGGAAAAACCTATGACTGTACCAGCTAGAAAAGACCTCATGATAGTCAATATGGGACCTCACCACCCATCAATGCATGGTGTTCTTCGACTCATTGTTACTCTAGATGGTGAAGATGTTATTGACTGTGAACCAATATTGGGTTATTTACACAGAGGTATGGAAAAAATTGCGGAAAATCGAACAATTATACAATATTTGCCTTATGTAACACGTTGGGATTATTTAGCTACTATGTTCACAGAAGCAATAACTGTAAATGGGCCAGAGCAATTAGGCAATATTCAAGTCCCTAAAAGGGCCAGTTATATCAGAGTCATTATGTTGGAGTTAAGTCGTATAGCTTCGCATTTGTTATGGCTTGGCCCTTTTATGGCAGATATTGGGGCACAGACTCCCTTCTTCTATATTTTTCGAGAAAGAGAATTGATATATGACCTATTCGAAGCTGCCACCGGTATGCGAATGATGCACAATTTTTTTCGTATTGGTGGAGTCGCTGCTGATTTACCCCATGGCTGGATAGATAAATGTTTGGATTTTTGCGATTATTTTTTAACAGGAATTGCTGAATATCAAAAGCTTATTACACGGAATCCCATTTTTTTAGAACGAGTTGAAGGAGTAGGCATTATTGGTGGAGAGGAAGCAATAAATTGGGGTTTGTCGGGACCAATGCTACGAGCTTCCGGAATACAATGGGATCTTCGTAAAGTTGATCATTATGAGTGTTACGACGAATTTGATTGGGAAGTCCAATGGCAAAAAGAGGGGGATTCATTAGCTCGTTATTTAGTACGAATCAGTGAAATGACAGAATCCATAAAAATTATTCAACAGGCCCTAGAAGGAATTCCTGGAGGGCCCTATGAAAATTTAGAAATCCGACGCTTTGATAGAGTAAAAGATACTGTATGGAATGAGTTTGACTATCGATTCATTAGTAAAAAACCTTCTCCGACTTTTGAATTGTCGAAGCAAGAACTTTATACGAGAGTCGAAGCACCAAAGGGAGAATTGGGAATTTTTCTGATAGGAGATAAGGGTGTTTTTCCTTGGCGATATAAAATTCGTCCCCCGGGGTTTATTAATTTGCAAATTCTTCCTCAGTTAGTTAAAGGAATGAAATTGGCTGATATTATGACGATACTAGGTAGTATAGATATCATTATGGGAGAAGTTGATCGTTAAAATGATAATTGATACAACAGAAGTACAAGCTATCAATTCTTTTTCTAGATTGGAATCCTTAAAAGAGGTCTATGGGATCATATGGATGCTTATCCCTATTTTTACTCTTGTATTAGGAATCACAATAGGTGTACTAGTAATTGTTTGGTTAGAAAGAGAAATATCTGCGGGTATACAACAACGTATTGGTCCTGAATATGCAGGACCTTTGGGAATTCTCCAAGCTCTAGCAGATGGTACCAAATTACTTTTCAAAGAGAATCTTCTTCCATCTAGAGGAGATACTCGTTTATTCAGTATTGGACCATCTATAGCAGTCATATCAATTTTATTAAGTTATTTAGTAATTCCTTTTGGTTATCACCTTGTTCTAGCCGATCTCAGTATCGGTGTTTTTTTATGGATTGCTATTTCAAGTATTGCTCCTGTCGGCCTTCTTATGTCAGGATATGGCTCAAATAATAAATATTCTTTTTTAGGTGGTCTACGAGCGGCTGCTCAATCAATTAGTTATGAAATACCATTAACTCTATGTGTGTTATCAATATCTCTACGTGTGATTCGTTAAGACATAAATTTCCCCCTACTTCTTTTCTTTCTAGGAAGGAAGTGTCATGAGTTGAATATATATTTTATTTTTTTCATTATTAGCGGGTTGATGAAGGAAACCAGATAGTTATATGAGTGAAAGAAACGGCTTATAAATTTGCAGTAAAAGATTGAATCTCATTTCCTATGTACAAGAGTTAAGAAAAGTAAACATAAGTATTAGAGACTGTTTACCCCAAGATTGATTGATTA